TATACATTGTGTTTTGTACTGCAACAATATATATCTACATATTTTTAACATATATCACCACTTGTTGAAATTGCCGTTCGGGCTTTACCTGTTTTAGGGGTTTGGCAGGAAGAACAAGACTCGTTCGGCGTAGGGGGGTAGGGGGGTTTGTCGCGCGCGAGCCTTTAAATACCAAGATAGAGGAGAGGATAGGGAATCTAGGAGTGTTGGGCCATATCTTATGCACTTGATATATCTTAATGTGTTCTTTATAGTAATACCTTTCTAACATTACATTTTCGGGGACTTTGGAGAGCAAGAGCAAGTACAACCTTATTAGTTACTGACCAAAGGTGTCGCACATGCCAAGTGAAAGGAAAACCTAAAAAAAAGAACCAGATGCATTTAAAAGAACGCCTTGGCATGGTGGGTCATGAGTACCTAGCACCCCACCATTAACCAGATGCCAGTATAGTTATCCGAGTAGGGAGTTTTAGAACGTATGGCCCTGAAATAGGAACCAGATGCAAGTAATAATTCACAGTGTGCGACCCCCAAGATAGGTGTCCCTGACCCATCATGCAGAATATGCATTCAGAATAAACCAGTTGGTGGTTTCTTACTACATTAATTATTTGAGGTCCTATTTTTGTTGATATGGGATATAGGATGTTTAAATGGAGTTATGCTGCATAATCGATTTATCAAGTTAAATTAACTAACCCGTGAAGTTTCAAAGAATGCTTATGTATACCATAGTTGAATGTTGGTGTTTGTAAGTTTTAATTCAGTGATGTGAGAATGACCTGAAAGTCCTTAGATTCATGAATGTATGATTATGCATAATATGTACCCCTGACATAATATATGTATACGTACATACAAGTAGTAATATCCTTATGGTAGGACTTACTACAGGTATGGAGGACTATGCATGCTATGTTATCAAATACATAGCGGCCCTAAGACTAAGTGGGCCGCCTACGTTTCCCGGGCAGAGTCCGGGAACGTGCGGGCCGTCGGAGGGTCCCCTGACAATATATGCACTTGTATACATAAGTAGTAATATCCTTATGGTAGGACTTACTACAGGTATGGAGGACTATGCATGCTATGTTATCAAATACATAGCGGCCCTAAGACTAAGTGGGCCGCCTACGTTTCCCGGGCAGAGTCCGGGAACGTGCGGGCCGTCAGAGAGTAGTCTAATTAAGGATCCTAGCTTTGGGAGTTAGGGGTAGGAGTTAGAATCTCTTCTCTTTGGGCACTAAGGGGGACTTTAACCCCCGATCTCCGGATTACAAGACCGGTGCTTTTAGGCTAAGCTATTAGGGCAGTTTCATTCAAGTGCTTTGTTTTCGGCTCATCCTACAAGGGGTGTGAAAATCAAGAATAAGGAGAAGTAAAGCACGGATGCGATTTGGCCGATAAGGACGTATGGGTGTTCTACTGGTATACCCCCGATTCAAGTTAGGATTAGTATGTCTGCGACCAGGGCTCAGAAAAGGAGCTGGGTGGCTGGTCGGAAGGTGAGCCCTCGTTGTTTAGATGTATGGAGGATAGGGACAACTAGGAGTACTAGGATGGAGGCTAAGAGGGCTAGGACGCCTCCTAATTTGTTGGGGATGGATCGGAGAATGGCGTATGCGAATAGGAAGTATCACTCTGGTTTGATGTGGGGCGGGGTTACCAGGGGGTTGGCGGGTGTGAAATTGTCTGGGTCGCCAAGGAGGTTGGGTCAAAAGAGGGATAGGGCTGTAAGGGCAGCGAGAAGGACTACAAACCCTAGGAGATCTTTGTATGTGAAGTAGGGGTGGAAGGGGATTTTGTCGGCGTCTGAGCTTAGGCCTACTGGGTTGTTGGACCCGGTTTCGTGGAGGAAGAGGAGGTGGATTACTGTTGCTGCTACGATGAGGAAGGGAAATAGGAAGTGGAAGGCAAAGAATCGAGTAAGGGTTGCATTGTCTACGGAGAAGCCGCCTCAGATTCATTGGACTAGTTCGTTTCCGACGTAGGGGACGGCGGATATTAGGTTGGTAATGACTGTGGCCCCTCAGAATGATATTTGGCCTCAGGGTAGGACGTAGCCGACGAAGGCGGTTATCATGGTTAGGAGAAAAAGGACAACTCCGATGTTTCATGTTTCTTTGTAGAGGTAGGATCCGTAATATAGGCCTCGGGCAATGTGAATGTAAAGGCAGATGAAGAAGAAGGAGGCTCCGTTGGCATGTATGCTTCGGATGAATCAGCCGTAGGTGACGTCTCGGGAGATGTGAATTACAGAAGAATATGCGGTGGAGATGTCTGAGGTGTAGTGTATGGCTAGGAATAAGCCGGTTAGGATTTGTGCGATTAGACATAGTCCTAGGAGGGATCCAAAATTTCATCAGACTGAGATATTGGAGGGGGCGGGGAGATCAACTAGTGCGTCGTTAGCAATTTTTAGTAGAGGGTGGGTTTTTCGTAGGCTTGCCATTAAGGGTTCCCGTAGTTGAATTACAACGGTGGTTTTTCAAGTCATTAGTTTCGGTTAGAATCCGGGCGGGAATTATGACTTATCTTGTGTCTTTATTTCTGTTGGGGTTGGTTGTTGGGTTGGTTGCTGTGGCTTCAAATCCCGCTCCCTATTTTGCTGCTTTTGGGTTGGTTGTGGCGGCTGGGGTGGGGTGTGGGGTTTTAGTGGGACATGGTGGGGTTTTTCTATCGTTGGTGCTGTTTCTAATTTATTTGGGGGGGATGTTAGTTGTGTTTGCCTATTCGGCGGCCTTGGCTGCTGAGCCGTTTCCTGAGAGTTGAGGAGACCGCTCGGTTATCGGGTATGTAATTGCTTATCTTGTGGGAGTGGCATTGGCTGCCGGCTGGTTTTGAGGGGGGTGGTACGAGGGTTCGTGAGTGGTGGTGGATGAGTTTAAAGAGTTTTTTGTTTTGCGGGGGGACTCAAGCGGGGTGGCGCTGATGTATTCGTTGGGGGGAGGAATGCTGGTGGTGTGTGCTTGGGTGCTTCTTCTTACTTTGTTTGTGGTGTTAGAGTTGACTCGGGGTTTAAGTCGTGGCACACTTCGGGCGGTTTAAAGAGTGGCCAGGAGGGTGGCCATTGTTGTAGTAAGTAGGAAGATTGTTAGGTAGGTTTTGATTATGCCTCGTTGGGCGTTGCTTGTGGTGGTAATTATTTTTATTTGGGAGGAGGCTAATCCTTTGGGGCCGGCTATCTCGAACCATGTTTGGTCGACTAGTTGGGTGGCGATGGTTTGTCCTAGGGTGAGGTTTAGTTTGGGGATTAGTCGATGGACAGCTGCGGGGAAATAGCCTAACATATTGGAGAAGTTGTGGAGGGGAATGGTTGGGGTGGTTTTGAATTGTTTGCTTGTTAAAGAGGCCAGTTCTATGGCTATGAGGAGGCCGGTGATTGTCACCGCTAGGGCGGCAAGTTTAAGGAGGGGGGGTATGGTTATGATGGGGGTTTTGGATGGGATGAAGTTAGAGGTGATAATAAGGCCTGCAATGATGCTTCCTCAGGCTAAGCGTTTGATGGGGTTGATGACGGAGGGGTTGTTTTCGTTGATGGGGGAGAGTGCTAGAAATCGTGGGGTGCCTATGGAGACAAAGAATACTACTCGGAAGCTGTAGACTGCGGTGAAAGAGGTGGCAATGAGAGTAAGGGTGAGGGCTCAGGCGTTTAGGTACGAAGTGTTTAGGGCTTCAATGATTGCGTCTTTTGAGAAGAAGCCTGCTAGGAAGGGGGTGCCGGTGAGGGCGAGGCTTCCAATAGTGAGGCAGGAGGAGGTGAGAGGTATGAGGTTGTGAAGTCCCCCCATTTTTCGGATGTCTTGTTCATCATTGAGGCTGTGGATAATGGACCCTGAGCATAGAAAGAGTATGGCCTTGAAGAAGGCGTGGGTGCAGATGTGAAGAAAGGCTAGTTGGGGCTGGTTTAATCCGATGGTAACTATTATTAGGCCTAGTTGGCTGGAGGTGGAGAATGCAACGATTTTTTTAATGTCATTTTGGGTAAGGGCGCAGGTTGCTGTGAATAGGGTGGTTAGGGCCCCTAAACAGAGGGCAATGGTAAGGGCTAGTTGGTTATCTTGCATTAGTGGGTGGAGGCGAATGAGCAGGAAAATGCCGGCTACCACTATTGTGCTAGAGTGTAGGAGGGCAGATACTGGGGTGGGACCCTCTATGGCGGAGGGCAGCCAGGGGTGTAGGCCAAATTGTGCTGACTTACCGGTGGCTGCGACGACTAGGCCAATTAGAGGGAGTGTTAGGTTAAATTCTTTGGATGCGAAGAATATTTGTTGGATTTCCCATGAGTTTAGGTTTATTGCGAATCATGCCATGGCCATGATCAGTCCGATATCTCCGACTCGGTTGTAGAGGACGGCTTGAAGGGCAGCTGTGTTGGCGTCGGCTCGGCCGTATCATCACCCGATGAGAAGAAAGGATATGATTCCAACCCCCTCTCAGCCAATGAATAGTTGAAATATGTTGTTGGCTGTTACAAGAATGATTATGGCTACTAGGAAAAGAAGTAGGTATTTAAAAAATCGGTTTATGTTCGGGTCTGCGTGCATGTATCATGAGGCGAACTCTAGGATAGACCAGGTGACGTAGAGGGCGATAGGGGTAAAAATAATTGAGTAGTGGTCAAATTTAAGGCTAATGTTGATGTCAAAGGTTGCGGTGTTTATTCAGTGTCAATTGGTAACGATTGTTTCAACTCCCTGGTCTAAGAAGATGAATAAGGGAAGAAGGCTTACTGCGAAGGCGGTACTAACCCCTGTTTTAACATGGGTGACGGCTCAGTCGTTTTTTTGAGGGTTTGGGTCTATGGTGGTGACAAGGGGGTATAAAAGGAGACCAAAGATTAGTATGAGGCTGGTTGAGAAAATAAGGGTGGTTGGTTGCATAGCTGCTACTTGGACTTGCACCAAGAGTTTTTGGTTCCTAAGACCAATGGATGAGCTGTTATCCTTTAGGAGCGCGAGTGAGCCGCGGAGTTAAACCGCGGGTCTAGGGATTAGCAGTCTCTATTAGCTTCGGGCCTCTCTCGGTGGACAAAGGGGTTTTAACCCCTATTTTTAGAATCACAATCTAGTGTTTTAGTTAAACTATGTCTACAGTGGCATCAGCCTCACATGAGTTCGGGTTTTGTGATCAGTAGGATGATGGGGATTAGGTGAAGGGCTATTAATAAGTGCTCTCGTGTGTGATAAGGGGTTAAACCAATTATGTGGGCAGGGGCTGGTCCTCGTTGGGACATTAGGAAGAGGTATAGTGAGTAGCCCGCTGTAATTAGGGTCCCTAGGCCGGTAAAGACTAGGGTTCAAGGGGATCAGTTAAACATTGTAGTAATAATTATGATTTCTCCTATTAAATTGGGGAGGGGTGGTAGAGCGAGGTTGGCTAGGCTAGCAGTGAATCATCAGACTGCTGTTAAAGGGAAGAGCATTTGGAGACCTCGTGCTAGAACTATGGTTCGACTGTGGGTGCGTTCATAGCTTGTGTTGGCTAGGCAGAATAGGGCAGAGGAGGCTAGGCCGTGGGCAATTATGAGAATGATTGCTCCTGTAAAGCCTCATGGGGTTTGGATGAGGATGCCTCCGGCTACTAGTCCTATGTGGCTTACGGAGGAGTAAGCGATTAGTGATTTGAGGTCCGTTTGTCGTAAACAGATTGACCCGGTCATGATAATCCCTCATAGTGCCAAGACGATGAATGGGTAGGCTATCTCTTTAGTAAGGGGGTCTAGCATGACTATTATACGCATCATGCCGTATCCGCCTAGTTTTAGAAGAACGGCGGCTAGAACCATGGAGCCTGCAATGGGGGCTTCTACATGGGCTTTGGGCAGTCAGAGGTGGACCCCGTATAAGGGTATTTTTACTAGAAAGGCAATAAGACAACCCGCTCATCAGATTTTATCCCCCCAAGAGAGGAGGAACAGGGGTTGGGAGTACTGTAGTGTTAGTATTGAAAGTGTTCCGGTGTTGTTTTGTAAAAGGAGGAGGGCAACTAAAAGAGGGAGGGAGCCTGCGAGGGTGTAAAAGAGAAAGTAGGTTCCGGCGTTAAGACGCTCTGTTTGATTTCCTCAGCGGGTGATAATGATGAGGGTTGGGAGGAGTGTGGCTTCAAATATGACGTAAAACATGATGATCTCGGTGGCCCCGAAGGCCATGATGAGGAATATTTGGAGAGATGTCAGGAGTGAGATGTATGTGCGTTGACGGCTAATGGGTTCAGGGGAGATGTGGTTTTGGCTAGCCAGAATTATGAGGGGGAGAAGTCAGCAAGTGAGTACAAGGAGGGGGGTGGAAAGGGGGTCTGTTGCCAGGTAAGGGTTGGATGAGGATCAGCCGATTTCGGAGTCTCATTTCAATCAGGAGAGGCTAGCCAGGGCGATTAAAAGGCTTTGGGCTGTTGTGGTGGTTCAGAGTCATTTTGTTGGGGCTAGTCAGATTGTGGGGAAGAGCATGAGTGTTGGGACAAGGATTTTTAGCATTGTAGTAGGTTTAGGCTTTGAAGGCGGTCGGTTCCGTGGGTTCGGGCTGTGGCGACTAGCAGGGCTAGTCCTGCGCTGGCTTCACAGGCTGAGAAGGCTAGTAGAAGCATGGGGGCTGAAGAGTATCCTGTTGCTTCTAGTTGAAGGGCTCAGAGGGAGAGTGCAATAAATAGTGATAATATTATTCCCTCCAGACATAATAGGGCGGATAGGAGGTGGGTGCGGTGAAACGCTAGGCCCATTAGTCCTAGAATGAAGGCTGAGCTGAAGCTGAAGTGTGCGGGTGTCATAAGGGGGTCACGGATTTTAACTGCGATTATCTGAGCCGAAATCAGAGGTCTTATTTGGACTAACTCCCTATTCGGCCCATTCTAGGCCTCCTTGGGTTCATTCGTAAACTAGGCCCAAGGTGAGGAGAGCTAGGACTGCAGCAGCTCAAAGAAAGGTGTTAATAGGGGTGAGTAGTTGGTCTCCTCAGGGCAGGGGGAGAAGAAGTGCAATTTCTAGGTCGAAGAGGAGGAAAAGAATGGCAATTAGAAAGAAGCGTAGGGAGAAGGGCAGGCGGGCGGATCCTAAGGGGTCAAAGCCACATTCGTAGGGTGAAAGCTTTTCTGCATCCGGGGTTATTTGGGGCAATCAAAAAGATACAAGGGCCAGGAGTGTGGAAAGGGCGGTGGTGATTAATAGGATTGTGGTGATTAAATTCATTATCTTTCCTTGGGTTTTAACCAAGACTGGGTGATTGGAAGTCACTTGTACTGAATTTGATACTAGAAAGATTATGAGCCTCATCAGTAGATGGATACGTAGAGGAAGAGTCAGACGACGTCAACGAAATGTCAGTATCATGCGGCGGCTTCAAATCCAAAGTGGTGTTCTGAGGTGAAGTGGAATTGGACTTGTCGGAGTCAACAGATAGCCAGGAAGGTAGATCCGATAATTACGTGTAATCCGTGAAATCCTGTGGCTACAAAGAATGTTGATCCATAAACTCCATCAGCGATAGTGAAAGGGGCTTCGTAGTATTCTATGGCTTGAAGAAGGGTAAAATAGAAACCTAGTAGGATCGTTAGGCCGAGGGATTGGATGGCCTCTTTTCGGTTGCCTTCTATGAGGCTGTGGTGTGCTCAGGTAACTGTAACCCCGGAGGCGAGAAGTACGGCGGTGTTTAAAAGGGGCACTTCGAATGGGTCTAAAGGGGTAATCCCGGTTGGGGGTCAGCATCCTCCTAGTTCAGGGGTTGGTGCCAGGCTTGAGTGGTAAAAGGCTCAGAAGAAGCCCAGGAAGAAGAATACTTCTGATGTGATAAAGAGGATTATTCCATAGCGTAGGCCTTTTTGGACGGGAGGGGTGTGGTGTCCTTGGAATGTTCCCTCTCGGATTACATCCCGTCATCACTGACATATTGTGAGTAGGGTGAGGATTAGTCCGAGGGATAGTAGTGTTATTGAGTGAAAGTGAAATCAGATTGCGAGACCAGATGTTAGTAGGAGAGCAGCGACTGCGCCGGTTAGGGGTCAGGGGCTTGGGTCAACCATGTGGTATGCGTGTGCTTGGTGGGCCATTAGACGTTTTCTTGTAGGTAAAGACTTAGTAAAAGAACAAATACGTAGGCTTGAATTATAGCGACTGCCACCTCTAATAGTGTGAGGAGAAATAGTACTGTGGCTGTTAAGAGGGCCACTGTTGGTATTATTGGTAGAAGTACAAATGCGGCAGTGGCGATTAGTTGAATGAGAAGGTGTCCGGCTGTTAAATTGGCAGTTAGTCGAACCCCTAGTGCTAAGGGTCGAATGAAAAGACTGATGGTTTCGATGATGATTAGCACGGGAATGAGGGGAACGGGGGTTCCTTCTGGCAGGAGGTGGCCCAATGCGGCGGTGGGTTGGTTTCGCATTCCAATGATAACAGTGGCTAATCACAGAGGGACTGCGAAGCCTATGTTTAAGGATAGTTGAGTGGTGGGGGTGAAGGTATAGGGAAGGAGGCCTAATATGTTGAGGGTGATGAGAAAAACTATTAAAGAGGTGAGGAGGGCTGCTCATTTGTGCCCGCCCAAGTTTAAAGGGAGAAGTAGTTGTTGGGTGAAACGGTTAAGAAATCAGCCTTGTAGTGTCACAAGGCGATTATTTAGTCAACGGGCAGAGGGGGTGGGGTAAAGAATTCAGGGTAGGGTGAGGGCTAAAGCTATCAGCGGGATGCCGAAGTATGTGGGGCTCATGAATTGGTCAAAGAAGCTTAGTGTCATGGTCAGTTTCAGGGTTCGGGCTTAGTTTTTTCAGTGCTTAGTGCGGTTGGCTCGTTAGTGAAGGTATGGCCAAGAACTTTGGGGGGAATTACGGTTAGGAATACCAGTCAAGAAAATACTAGGATGGCAAATCAAGGGGCGGGGTTTAATTGGGGCATGTCACTAGAGGTGGTTGGGAGTCACCAGTCTTTAGCTTAAAAGGCTAACGCTAGTCCCTGTTTAGCTTTCTAGTGAGGCGTCTTCAAGTATTAGGGAGGATCAGTTTTCAAAGTGCTCAAGGGGGACCGCTTCTACTGTAATGGGTATAAAGCTGTGGTTGGCCCCGCAGATTTCGGAGCATTGTCCGTAGAACACCCCGGGGCGCGAGGCGATGAAGGCTGTTTGGTTTAGGCGACCTGGCACTGCGTCTATTTTTACTCCTAGTGCGGGGACAGCCCATGAGTGTAAAACGTCTTCGGCTGAGACTAGGACTCGAATGGGTGATTCTATGGGGATCACTATTCGGTGGTCTGTTTCGAGGAGTCGAAATTGGCCAGGGGTTAAGTCTTGTGTTGGAATCATGTATGAGTCAAAGGCCAGGTCTTCGTAGTCTGTGTATTCATAGCTTCAATACCATTGATGGCCTATTGCTTTGATAGTGAGGTGGGGGTCATTAATCTCGTCTATTAGGTAAAGAATGCGGAGAGAAGGGAGAGCAATTAAGATAAGAATGACAGAGGGGAGAATAGTTCATACGATTTCAATTTCTTGGGAGTCTAGAATATATTTGTTAGTAAGTTTAGTTGAAACCATCGCTACGATAATATAAAGGACGAAGGTGCTAATAAGGAGCACGATCATAAGTGCGTGGTCGTGGAAATGGAGAAGCTCTTCTATTACTGGTGAGGCCGCGTCTTGGAATCCTAGTTGTGAGGGATGTGCCATTTTAGCTTAAAGCTCAGGACTCGCAGGGGTCTAACCTACAATTCTGCCTTGACAAGGCAGTGTAATATACTATTTTACTAGGGTCCTAATGGAAGAAAGTGGCAGAGTGGTTATGCGACTGGCTTGAAACCAGTACATGGGGGTTCAATTCCTCCCTTTCTCGTTAGCTTGTTTGTACTTGGACAAACGCTGGTTCTTCGAATGTGTGGTAGGGGGGAGGGCAGCCGTGTAGTCACTCCACGTTTGTGGTGGTTAACTCAACTGATAGTACCTCTCGTTTGGCGGCAAATGCTTCTCAAAGAATGAATAGGAATATGATGACTGCTACCATGGAAATTATAGAGCCGATAGAGGAGACAGTGTTTCAGAGGGCGTAGGCGTCTGGGTAGTCTGAGTATCGTCGTGGTATTCCTGCTAGGCCTAGGAAGTGTTGGGGAAAGAATGTGAGATTAACCCCGAGGAACATAACCCCAAAATGGATTTTAGACCAAGTGCTATGAAGAGTATATCCTGAAAAGAGGGGGAATCAGTGTACAAATCCCGCCATGATTGCAAAGACAGCGCCTATGGAGAGGACGTAGTGGAAGTGGGCTACTACGTAGTAGGTGTCGTGAAGTACAATGTCTAGGGATGAGTTGGATAACACAATTCCTGTCAGGCCTCCCACTGTGAAGAGGAAGATAAAGCCTAGGGCTCAAAGAAGTGGGGTTTCTCATTTGATTGAGCCCCCGTGCAGGGTGGCCAACCAGCTAAATACTTTTACCCCGGTTGGAATGGCAATAATTATTGTTGCGGATGTAAAATAGGCACGGGTGTCTACATCCATTCCCACTGTAAACATGTGGTGGGCTCAAACAATAAACCCTAGGAGTCCGATGGCTATTATAGCTCAGACCATACCCATGTAACCGAATGGCTCTTTTTTGCCGGCATAGTAGGCGACGACGTGTGAGATGATACCAAACCCGGGTAGGATTAAAATGTAAACTTCTGGGTGGCCAAAGAATCAGAATAGGTGTTGATACAAGATGGGGTCTCCTCCTCCTGCCGGGTCAAAGAATGTTGTGTTAAGATTGCGGTCTGTAAGGAGCATGGTAATGGCTGCAGCTAGGACTGGGAGAGAGAGGAGAAGTAGGACAGTTGTGACGAGGACGGACCATACGAACAAGGGTGTTTGGTATTGGGAGATGGCTGGGGGTTTCATGTTGATAATAGTAGTAATAAAATTGATTGAGCCGAGAATTGAGGAGACACCTGCCAGGTGTAGAGAGAAGATGGCGAGGTCTACAGAAGCACCGGCGTGGGCTAGGTTGCCGGCTAAAGGGGGGTAGACGGTTCATCCTGTGCCTACTCCGGCTTCAACCCCTGAGGATGAAAGGAGGAGGAGTAGTGAAGGTGGAAGGAGCCAGAAACTCATGTTATTTATTCGAGGGAATGCTATGTCAGGGGCTCCTAGTATTAGGGGGAGTAGCCAGTTTCCAAAGCCCCCGATCATGATTGGTATTACTATAAAGAAAATCATTACGAAGGCATGTGCTGTGACGATGACATTATAAATTTGGTCATCGCCCAGGAGGGCGCCGGGCTGGCTAAGCTCGGCTCGGATTAAGAGGCTGAGAGCCGTGCCAACTATTCCGGCTCAGGCACCGAATACTAAATAAAGGGTGCCAATGTCTTTGTGGTTGGTGGAGAAGAATCAGCGTGTGATTGCCACAGGTAGGATAGCCGAGAGTGTAGGCGGCGGGTTGTAGCCCCGAAGACAGAGGTTTGAGCCCTCTTCCTATCAAGCCCCGTGGTGGAGACCACATCAGATTGCAAACCTGAAGATGCCGGCTAATTACCTGCCGGGGCTTTCCCCGCCTTGCTCGTTTCGGCGGGGAAAGGTAGATGAATGCTCGCTGGTTTGAGCGCTTAGCTGTTAACTAAGAGTTTGTAGGATCGAGGCCTTCTCATCTAGGAAGGTTTTAGCTTAATTAAAGTGTCTGGGTTGCATTCAGAAGATGTGGGATAAAGTCCTGCAAATCTTATCAGGGGCTAGGAGATTTTCACTCCTGCTTAGGGCTTTGAAGGTCCTTGGTCTTATGTTATCCTAAGCCCCTATGTTACTAGTGCTATGGCGGCTGGGGTGAGGGGTAATAGGGTTAGGGCTGCGGCCATTGTTAGTGACAGTGGTAGAGTGTTTTGTGTACTGGGGAGACGTCAAGGGGTGATTGAGTTGTTGGTGTTGGGGGAGATGGTTAGGGCTATAGCGTAGCAGAGTCGTAGGTAGAAGTATAGGCTAAGGAGGGCTGTAAGGGCTATAAGAGTGGCTGTGAGTGGTAGGCCCTGTTTGGTTAGTTCTTGTAGGATTAGCCATTTGGGTATGAAGCCGGTTAAAGGCGGAAGCCCTCCGAGTGAAAGTAGTAATAGGGCGGCAAGGGCTGCGAGGTTTGGGGTTTTAGCCCAGGCTAAGGCCAAGGTGTTGATTTTGGTGGAGGAGGTTAATTTTAAAGTTAGGAATGCTGCGGAGGTTATTGCGATATATGTTCCTAGGGCTAACAGGGTCAGGTGAGGGGCAAGTTGGAGTACGATGATTATTCATCCGAGATGAGCGATTGATGAGTAGGCTAGGATTTTACGTAGTTGGGTCTGGTTTAATCCTCCCCAGCCACCAACTAGGGCGGAGGAGATTCCCAAGGTTGTTAGTACTAGGGGGTGCATGGTGGGTGCGATTTGGATGACTAGTGCAAATGGGGCTAGTTTTTGTCAGGTTGAGAGGATTAGGCCTGTTGTAAGGTCTAAGCCTTGTAGGACTTCGGGCAGTCAAAAGTGTATAGGGGCTAAACCTAGCTTTAGGGCTAAGGCGATTATGATTATTGTGGCAGCTGCTGGGTGAGATAGTTGGGTGATGTCTCATTCTCCAAGTATTCAGGCGTTGGTTGTACTTGCGAATAAAATTATAGCTGCGGCAGTGGCTTGTGTTAGGAAATATTTGGTTGTGGCTTCTACTGCTCGGGGGTGGTGGTGTTGTGCTATGAGGGGGATAATGGCGAGGGTGTTGATTTCAAGCCCCATTCATGCTAGGAGCCAGTGTGAGCTGGCAAAGGTTAGTGTGGTGCCGAGTCCTAGGCTAGATAGTAGTACGGTTAGTACATAGGGGTTCATTAGTAGGGGAAGGGGTTTAACCAACATGTTTGGGGTATGGGCCCAAAAGCTTAATTAGCTGACCTTACTAGAAAGTGGTGTAGTGGAAGCACCTGGAGTTTTGATCTCTTGAGCATGGGTTCGAGCCCCTTCTTTCTAAGGAATTGGGGGGACTTTAACCCTCATATGTCATTCTATCAAAATGGTCCTTGGGTGTTCGGGCACAATTCCTGGTATTATAGTTGTGGTGGAAGTCCAGCGAATGCGGTTGGGAGGGCAATGTGTCACAATACGAGGGCCAGGGTTATTGGTAAGAAGTTTTTCCAAACTAAATGTATGAGTTGGTCATATCGAAATCGGGGGTATGAGGCTCGAATCCATAGGAAAACGACGGATAGGAGGGCAGCTTTTGTTATAAGGTTGGTGGCGGTTAGTTCGGGTAGCGATGGGAGGTGGGATGCGCCTAGAAATAGAATAGTTGAGAGTGTATTTATGAGTAGAATGTTGGCGTATTCGGCTAGGAAGAATAGGGCAAAGGGGCCTCCTGCATATTCTACGTTGAAGCCTGAGACGAGTTCGGATTCTCCTTCTGTTAGGTCAAATGGGGCACGGTTTGTCTCTGCGAGTGTGGAGATGTATCATATGGCGGCTAGGGGTCAGGCTGGGGCGAGTAGTCAGATGCTTTCTTGGGCAACGTTAAAGGTTTGTAGGGTAAAGCCTCCGGTGAAGATAATAACGGAGAGGAGAATTAACCCAAGGCTTACTTCGTAGGAGATTGTCTGAGCTACTGCCCGGAGGGCCCCAATTAGGGCGTATTTTGAGTTGGATGCTCATCCTGAACCCAGGATGGAGTAGACTGCTAGGCTGGAGAGGGCTAGGACGAAAAGGATTCCTAGGTTTAGGTCGGCCACGGGGTAGGGGATGGGTATAGGGGCTCAAAGGGTGAGGGCCAGGGTTAGGGCTAGTATGGGGGTGGCGAGAAAGAGGAAGGGGGAGGAGGTGGAAGGGCGTACTGGCTCTTTAATAAATAGTTTTACGCCGTCTGCGATGGGCTGAAGAAGTCCGTAGGGGCCTACAATGTTTGGGCCCTTGCGGTGTTGTATGTAGCCGAGCACTTTTCGTTCTAAGAGGGTTAGGAAGGCGACTGCTAAGAGTACGGGAACAATGTAGGCGAGGGGGTTGATGAGATAAACTAGTAAAATGGTGAGCATGGCTGGAGAGAGGATTTGAACCTCTGATAGAAAGGGCTTAGGCCTTTTGCATTTACCAGGCTCTGCCACCCCAGCATGCCCTTGTCTAGGGCTGAAGGATTGCGCCCCCTTGTCTGATTTAGTTGTTTTCATCAGGTCGGGGTAGGGCGTGCCTGGGGCATGGGCCCTCCTTTTCCGGTCCTTTCGTACTAGGAAAAGCAGCGTTACAGATAGAAACTGACCTGGATTACTCCGGTCTGAACTCAGATCACGTAGGACTTTAATCGTTGAACAAACGAACCCTTAATAGCGGCTGCACCATTAGGATGTCCTGATCCAACATCGAGGTCGTAAACCCCCTCGTCGATATGGACTCTGGGAGAGGATTGCGCTGTTATCCCTGGGGTAACTTGGTTCGTTGATCGGCTTTAGCCGGATCATTTATGGTCAGATATTCTGAGGCTTAGAGGTGTACCTCTTGGTTTTAGGAGTAATCCCAGTCCACGTGGGGGCTCGTTTTTCCCCCGCGGTCGCCCCAACCGAAGACATGTTGGTCATGCTCACACTTTGTTTGTGCCTTTGAGTTTGGTTGTTTGACGTGGTTGACCTTGTGTCTTAAGCTCCACAGGGTCTTCTCGTCTTGTAGGGGTATACCCGCTTCTGCACGGGTAGATCAATTTCATTGACTTGGAAAAGGAGACAGTTAAGCCCTCGTGATGCCATTCATACAGGTCCTCATTTAAAAGACAAGTGATTGCGCTACCTTCGCACGGTCAAGATACCGCGGCCGTTAAACTTAGAGTCACAGGGCAGGCGGGACCTCCTATGTTTTGATTTGCAGGAGGCGGTGTTTTTGGTAAACAGGCGAGGCTTGTGTTTGCCGAGTTCCTTCTTTTCCTTTGGGTCTTTCCTTTTGTGGGCACTCCTGTGTGGGGGTAACGATGTGTATATGCGGGGTTTTCTAGGCTATGTTTGAATCCGCAGTACCCTCTTGGGTTGGGTTCGTTATTTGTTAGTGGAAGGTCCGGACTAACTTACACATGTGCTGGGAGAAGAGCGTTCTTCTTATTACTCATTTTAGCATTGTCTCTCCTATGGGGGGCATAGGGCGGCCTAGTACTATTAGGGGGTTGGGGGTTGGTTATCAGAATAAGGGGTCTGTTGGTCCGTCTGAGCTTTAACGCTTTCTGTGCAGGTGGCTGCTTTTAGGCCCACTGAAACGGCTGACCTTGTTGAGTGTGACCCTTGGCCTCCTGGTAAGGTTGTGTCCTGGTTCAGAGGAGCTGTACCTCCTCTGACTAACTCCCTTTCTTTTCTCGTGGTCTAGTATTTGTATTACTGTTGTGACCTGAGGGGTGAGGGGCTGAACTTATATCCACTTCCTAGGCAACCAGCTATAACCGGGTTCGGTAGGTTTGTCACCTCTACTCGGAGCTCTTCCCACTCTTTTGCCACAGAGACGGGTTGGCCCTATGATAGGCTGTCTCGGAGTAGCTCACTCGGTTTCGGGGTCTCGAACTAAAGTTCTCTTTGCTCGGATGGTGCTGGCTAAATCATGATGCAAAAGGTACGAGGGTGGATCTCTGCTTTTTTAGGCTTAAATGGGTTGTTTCATTTCTCTTTCAGCTTTCCCTTGCGGTACTTTTTCTATTGCTTTGTGGTTCCTTTTCTGTCTCCCATACTAGGGTGGAAAAATGATTTGTTTGTTGTTTTTGGTTTTTGTTGGGTTATTTATGTTGTTAATTTATTCCAGGCGGTTAAGCTAGCTGTTGAGCTCAGGGCGATCCAACTTGCATGGATGTCTTCTCGGTGTAAGTGAGGTGCTTAACTATCTCAGCCACGCCCTGGTTATTCCAAGTGCACCTTCCGGTACACTTACCATGTTACGACTTGCCTCCCCTTGGTGGGATAGTTTTGTTATTTACTTTAAAGGTTGAGGTTCGGGGAGAGTGACGGGCGGTGTGTGCGCGCCTCAGAGCCGGATTCAAAAGAACTCTCTATTTTCTTTTTACTGCTAAATCCACCTTTGGGCACCCGTTTCATGGTGCCGTTCGTAGTATTCTGGATCAGAAAATGTAGCCCATTTCTTTCCACCTCGTTCGCTACACCTCGACCTGACGTTCTGGGTTTTACCCATTTTGCTTACTATGGGGCCTTCACAGGGTAAGCTGACGACGGCGGTATATAGGCGGGGTTAACAAGGGGTGGTGAGGTTTAACGGGGGTTATCGGTTCTAGAACAGGCTCCTCTAGGTGGGTCTGAGGCACCGCCAAGTCCTTTGGGTTTTAAGCTAGCGCTCGTAGTTCCCTGGCGGATGTCTATTGTGAGATGACATCTAAGTTTACGGCTGAGCATAGTGGGGTATCTAATCCCAGTTTGTATCTCAGCTGTCGTGGGGTCGGGTGGGCGTGAGTAAAGCTACTTTCGTGACGGGGCTTCGTGCCCCCAGGTGCGTATGACAGCCTAGGGGGTCTTCGGCTTTAGCTGGGGTGTACTCCATAACCACTCTTTACGCCGCACCTATCAACTGGGGCCTCTCGTATAACCGCGGTGGCTGGCACGAGTTTTACCGGCCCTCTTAGCTTTAACTAAGTCAAGTTTTCACTTATGGCTTAATGTTTACCACTGCTGAGTTCCCTTGGGGGTGTGGCGTAGCAAGGCGTCTTGGGCTGACAAAGTGTGCCTGATGCCGGCTCCTCGTCCCCGGGCAGGGGATTAAGGGCATTCTCACGGGGGTGCGGAGACTTGCATGTGTAAATCAAGCTAGAGCTGATAGTAAAGTCAGGACCAAGCCTTTGTGCCCACGGGACTTTTGGGGGTCCATTTTAACATCTTCAGTGTTATGCTTTGCTTAAGCTACGTTAGC